TATATTTTTGACCAGGAACAGGACCTATTACAAGAATATTTTTTTTATTGGGGCGATAATTCTGAAAAGATAGATTTCCTATCTTTTCTTTCATCTCGGGTGAAATACGATCGGGGGGGGCTAATTCAAACCCCTCTGGTAAAATAAGAACAGCTCCCACATTCAAAGCTCCTTTTTTACCATTAGCTAGAACTTGTTTTAGTTGCATATCATAAGGAATTTTAACAACTGCTTCAAATACAGTATCAGGAAGTACCGCTTGTGGAACCTCAATATCCACGGGCTTACTAGCTAAATGGCAATTGGCACATACAATACGCCCAGTTGCCTCTCGTGGATTTTCATAATTCTGCTGGGCAAAAATCGGATATGCACTTGAAATGGATGCCCGAGTTATTATATATATGATGAGTGAGACAGATATGGAGCGAGTAATCTCTTCCCTTATCAAAAAAAAGGTATTTCTAGTTTGCATGGTCCAATCATTTATCCCGAAAATTTCTACAATAAAGTTAGGTAGGTCAATAATATACGTCCCTAGCCACAATTATGCTATTTACATTTACTGAAAAAATAATTTTTTTTTTAATATAGAAGGAATTCCTCATGGGTAAAAAGAGTAAAGTAAATACGACTTTGATTTGGTTATGATGTATAATATAAATGACTAAAAAATTCTAATTGGATCCGTTAATCATTTTTTAGTCATTTATTGCATGATAAATTACTACAAGTGACGGAGATACACGATTTAAATAACGAAAGATCCAATATTTAAAAATTGTATCAAGAATGACTGGAAAGGTAGAAACTAGACCAGATAAAATTTGTTCATAATGAGCAAACCCAAAATCTTTGTAAATATAACCAATCATTAGTTCCCAACCGTGAGGCGAATGGAATCCGATACATAAATCAGTTAATAAAAGAATCGAAAAAGCTTTAATTGTATCACTTAAATTATATAGGAATTCTTGAACCCAAGAATTAAGAATAAAAAGCTTCTCCTTACCCCAAAAGGAATAACCACTTAGAATAACGAAAGATATTAGATTTGTCGAGAAGTGCAAGATTGTGTGGATATGATACTCATTGTGTATCTTGATGAATTGGATCGTTTCTTTGTGTATTCCTAGACGAAATTGTTGTAAATTGGTTTCTGGGTATTCCTTTATCATTTCATCTAGCTGGAATAGGTCTTCTAATTGTATGAATTTTTCTAGAACACTTTTTTCTTTAATATCATTCAAAAAAGTTTCGCATTGTCTAGTATTCCACCAATTAGTAATCCAAATTTTCAAACTTTTCGTACAGCAGAGAGAGATCAACCAGGGCAAAAAGACTATAGATGTAAAATAAAAAAAAGGAATGAATGCTTTCTTTTTTGCCATTTTGAATCTGTGAATTGTTAATGAACCCACTGCATTTGTTGATTTTATTAGATCTAATATTTCAATCGAGCAGGAGTTTTTATTGGAATTCGAATAGAATGTATTGAGCCGATGAATCCATTTTTTTTTCTTTTTATTCAATACTTAGTCTTTACTTTGAATCTAGAAAAAAATGTGATTTCCAGGATGTTATTCTCCCTTTTTTCGATCAATACTAAAAGATAAAAGAATTTTTTCAATTTTTTTTCAATAAAAACTATTATTCGAATTTAGAGACGAAGAAACTCTCTTTCTTTTCTATCAAATATATAAATATAAAAAAAAATGAGCATAAAAGAATGGATGTTCAATTGAAAAAAAAAAAGAAAGAAATTCTTTCGTTTTTTCTTCTTACTGCCAAAGCAAAGCATTTAGTATGTTCAAATGAATTTATTTCAAAATACTTCAATTGGTACACGCAAGAAGTAAGCCAATTCAGCAGCTTTTTGCTCAATTTCTCGTGTAGTAAAATTCTCATCAGTACGAATTAAAGGAATAGCCCCTTGACCTCGAATTTCCATATAAAGGACGCGTCGAGCAGAAACACCCTCTTTAACTTCTATTCTGATGGACTGAATATCTTTCATAAGAAATCGTAAAAAGATGCGACGACTTTTTCCAGGAAATCCCCAACGAAAAATACGCACTATTCCTTCTTTTCGGTCGAAAAGATCATAACCACTACCCACATTCCACAAAATAGTGCACCACAAATAGCAACTAATAAAGAGACCTGCGATCCCATAGAAAGACATCACAATCCCTTGGGGAAAAAAAAGGATTTGCTGAGACGCAAATAACGATATAAAATTTTTACCAAGATAACTGGAAGTTCCAACCAATAAGAATCCTAATGAACCTAAAAATAGGGTAAAGGCCCAGCAGAAATTACTTATTTTTCGAGACCCTGTTATAAATTCTATCCATATAGATTCTGATCGCCAACTCATATATATTAGATCCAGTTATACAATTTTTTGGAATTGAGAAAATATGACTTTCCTTTTTTTGTTTTCAAAGTAACTCTCATCAACTATTTTGATGTGAACCTTTACCTTAGGAGTAATTCATAGAATAGTTTATATCTAAAATAATAACATCTCCTTCCTTTATATGATCCCCTATAAATATGATACAAATAAATAGACTTGAATTTCGTATATCGACCCGATGATGGTACATTTTTCCAAAGAGCACAAAGTTATTTACCCATATAATACGTTTACACATGCATAAGAGGTTTTTTTTTATGTTTGTAAGAATCTATGTGTGATCCAATATTCTACCAAAAGGGTCTTATCGAATCGAAGTTTTTAAAATAAAAAAAAGTGATACGATTACGTCTCATCCGATCTAAAAAATCTTATTTTTTTGAATATGAAGAAATAAAGAAGCCATTGCAAGTGCCGGAAAGACTAGGCCTACTAAAGGCACAAAAATGGAGGGTAAGTTATTGAAAGTTGTCATAAAAAGGGTACCTCAATTTAATATTTGTACTTGTTATATTCTGAATTCTAAAGCTATCTTAGAATATCTGGTATTTTGATTATTTCTATTATATATAATATATAATTATACTAAGTATCTTTAAGTAAATATATATCGAATACTAATATTAGAACCTAATAGAAATATATAAAATAGAACCTAATAGAAATAGAATACAAAATAGGTACAAGAACCGCCAAAATAAATCAATGGACTTAATTAATCTTAAAAAAAAATAGATGTATCATAATCCCCTTGTTAGATTTTTTATTCTTTTTTTTCTTTTTGGCTTCTCTTCTAATAGTCATTAATAAAGAAAAATTTTTATTCCATTACAAATTTCTACAAAATTTATTGAAATTTGATCCAACAACAGGGAATTTTCGGAAAATTCAAAAATATGGAAGGCTCTCTATAGATCTCTATATATCTCTATTTGTATTTGAATTATCTATACATATGTAAGCAAGAGCAGAAAATTAATTTTGCAGGGTTTTCGTTTAATTATAATAAACTAACCGTTCTATTTGATTTCATTTTTGTTCAAAGGAAAAAAAGCATGGAGCTGAAATAACTCACTCACAACACCTTTTAAAGGATTACGTGGTACAATTGCATCCAATAAGCCCTTGCGCAATAAAGATTCAGCCGCTTGTGAACCTTCAGGCACGGCTTTTTTCAATGTTTGTTCAATTACTCTTTTACCCGCAAATGCAATATAGGCATAGGGCTCGGCAATAATAATATCCCCCAACATACCAAAACTAGCTGTCACCCCACCGGTAGTAGGAGATGTAAGAATTGATATATAAAATAACTTTTTACTTGATTGATAATCACATAAAACCGAAGAAATTTTAGCCATTTGCATTAAACTTAAACTTCCTTCTTGCATTCGTGCTCCTCCGGAAGAACATACTAAAATAAGAGGTAAACATTGATTGGTAGCATACTCGATCAAACGAGTTATTTTTTCGCCTACTACGGATCCCATACTACCCCCCATAAACTGAAAATCCATAACCCCAAGGGCTACCGGAATGCCGTTTAGTTGGCCTGTACCTGTTTGAATAGCGTCAGTCAATCCTGTCTTTTTTTGAGCAGAATCAATACGATTTTTATATGGTTCCTCCTTCGAATGAAATTTAATGGGATCCGCAGAAACCATGTCTTCATCCATAGGATTCCAAGTACCCGGATCAATCGAAAGCTCGATTCTCTCTGAACTAGTCATTTTCAAATAATGTCCACATTCTTCACAAACATTCATTTCGACTTTCTTATACATTAATCCATAACAATTGTCGCATTGAATCCACAATTGATTGTAGTTTTTAGTTATATCGAAATCCTTCGAACTTGTTAAATTATTACGATTCCTATTAGTTTTTATCTTGTAATTTTTACTTTCACTAATCTTTCCACTTTCACTACAAATGAAATTATAAATGTACCTTTCATTGGAATTATTACTATCGCTTAAAAAGTGACTATCAATACCAATGTGAGAACGAAAATAAGAGTCAATACAACTATTAATGTGATTATTGCAATTAGATTTAGTATCCGTAACGTAAGGATCATAGTGCGGATCGTTGTCACTTTTAGATCTATTATTCAGATAACTAGAACTATAATAACTATAAAAAAAAAATTCTAGGTCACTCAAATCATTATTAATCTCAAATTTTTTCTTTTTTATATCAAAATATATAGAATAACTATTCTTATTACTATCCCTAACAAAAAAGGTGTCATCTGATATGAAATTCCGAATGTCCTTAGAGCTAACTAAAAGATCAACATTATTGTAATAACTAGAACGCTCGCCCCACCCATAAAAGTTTTTATCCATATCATATATAAACCGGTCTTTACTTATAGTAGTCTTTTCAATAGGAGTAAAACTATCCATTGCTTTATTTAGCCCGCTTCTGTATTCCAATTCTCCCTTAGAAAACATAAAATTGAACCACGATTTTTCCATAGAGCTTCTGGCCTCTATTGACATGAAAATACAATAACAATAGATGAATAGTCATTCAATGACAAAATTGAAAAATAAATTTTTTTTTTGAATAG